AAGCTTTTGGTATCTCGTAATGTAGAACAATATTGAGTTGACCGTCAAATCCTTTTCATTAAAAGAGTGGATTAAATGCCCAGCCAACACCATCCAATTTGATTGGGAATTATCTGTGTTACAAATTTTTGATCCCAGGCTGGTAAAAAATGTAAACTTTTAGCCCATAAGAATAGAAACAGATGCCAGGCCAATAACTCAAACAGAGCTATGACGCTATCAATTTTTAGCAAGACGGATAAATTTTTCATAGAACTTAACGTATCATCATCCATGCAAAGATAAAACGGTAGATAGGGAACAAACTGCCTCAAGACGTTCTTAACCCAGCTCACGCATCGCTTCTAACGGTGAACTCTCATTCCAATGGAACCTTGTTCAAGTTCAAATAGATTGGTAAGGTATAGTGTTTACTATCAAATGAAACAATGTGTTCCACCGCTAGTGTTTGCTTCTAACATTCCACTTGCTTATAACTGTATGGACGTAACCTCCAGGCAAAGAAAATGACCGGTCAAAACGGAATCAATTAACTATGGATAGCTGATACTATCAATTTATCATTACTCAAGTCAGCATAGTATATATGAAGGTTTCTATGGAAACACACTTCCCTTCTCGCCATTTGATAGCGGTTAACCTTTCCTTTTCCTTACGTACTCTAGCTATGAACACAATTGTCTATTCGTACAATTATTCATATATATATTTGAAACAGGACATACATGTTCATTTATTCTGAATAGAATAAGAACTCTATAAATAACCAGATTATTTCAACAAAATGCCAATATAAAATTGTAATTTGATCAGTGTGAGGTATAACAATATATGATATACCGAAAGAATTTATAAACCATTCGGTAGAAGTATCATATATTTCTATTATTCTTATAAAGTATATTATTAATAATAATAAACCTATTACTACATGAGAAAAATGTAATCCTGTAACACAATAAAATAATGTAGTATATACAGTATCATTTATATGATATGATAAATGTAAATACTCTGTAGTTTGTAGAGATGCAAAACATTCTCCTAATAAGTATATTATACAAATAATACTAGAGATTTCAAAACTCATTCCTTTTTCTATAAATACTTGTAAACATGCAGTCATACATGATGCACTAGCTAATATAAATGTAATTGTTAAGATTAACATTCTTGATGAAGTAATGATAATACCTTCATTACTTAATGGATATGGTGATAAACTAAAATGTAATATACCCCAAAAATATGTAAAGAATAATAAAGCTTCTGATATTATGATAGATAACATACCAGAAGTTAAAGATGAAAATACAGAATAAAAACTTTCTCGAATAGAATATACAAATATTAATAGGATTATAGGGTTAAATGTAAATAATATCCCTACAGAAAAGTATTTTAAAGATGTACCATATAATGATGTTAATGCAGGATATGAAACTAGATGTGCTTTTATATTTGATAAATTACTAAATAAAATAAATTTATAAGAACGGTGAGATAATGTGCCGTAAACATATAACGGTAAGAAGGTTCGCCGGGGATAACAGGTTATAGTATATATAGAGCTCTAATCTTTATATACTATTGGCACCTCCATGTCGTCTCATCGCAGCCTTGCAATAAATAATATCTAGCGTGTATTGTTGCCTTGTACACACCGCTCGTCACGCAATATCAATATACTGGGTATAGAACTCCAGGCGTTAACCTGTAGAGTTGAGATGGAAACAGCCGGAAAGGTAATTTTACGCCCTTAACGTAAAGATCATTTATGAAATAGATTAGCATGGGACTAAAAAATGTTATGTTGTTGGTTTAAGCCCTATTACCATACAAGAGATCGCGTACTTTGGACCGAATAAAGCTGTGAGGAAACTACATTAAAGGAACTCGACTGGCCTACACTATAAGAACGAACGCTTTTAACGCCTGACATGGATGGATAATACTCGACTCTTCCAAAGTATAACCGCTGTCGCTGGGACTGTATGGATCAAATATTTCTCATTTATATCCGAGCCTCATGTTATTTTTATTGTTTTAAATAGATATTCACTTATTACAAATTGTAACCATAAAACTTTAGGATTATACTATTTATGGTTTTCATTTTTATTTGGTAGTTATGGATTTTTATTATCAGTAATACTACGTACTGAATTATATTCTTCATCTTTAAGAATAATTGCACAAGAAAATGTAAATCTATATAATATGATATTTACAATTCACGGAATAATTATGATTTTTTTCAATATAATGCCAGGATTATTCGGAGGATTTGGTAATTACTTTCTACCTATTTTATGTGGATCTCCAGAATTAGCATATCCTAGAATTAATAGTATATCTTTACTGTTACAACCAATTGCTTTTGTTTTAGTTATATTATCTACTGCAGCAGAATTTGGTGGTGGAACTGGATGGACTTTATATCCACCATTAAGTACATCTTTAATGTCATTATCTCCTGTAGCTGTAGATGTAATAATTTTTGGTTTATTAGTATCTGGAGTCGCTAGTATTATGTCTTCATTAAATTTTATTACTACAGTAATGCATTTAAGAGCAAAAGGATTAACACTTGGTATATTAAGTGTTTCTACATGGTCATTGATCATTACATCAGGAATGTTATTGCTAACACTACCGGTTTTAACTGGAGGAGTATTAATGTTATTATCAGACTTACATTTTAATACTTTATTTTTTGACCCAACATTTGCAGGAGATCCAATATTATATCAACATTTATTCTGGTTTTTTGGACATCCTGAAGTATACATTTTAATATTACCTGCTTTTGGAGTAATTAGTCATGTAATTTCTACTAATTATTGCAGAAATCTATTTGGTAATCAATCTATGATACTTGCTATGGGATGTATAGCTGTTTTAGGAAGCTTAGTATGGGTACATCATATGTACACTACTGGTTTAGAAGTTGATACTAGAGCTTATTTTACTTCGACTACCATTTTAATATCAATACCTACCGGTACAAAAGTATTTAACTGGATATGTACATATATGAGTAGTAATTTTGGTATGATACACAGCTCTTCATTATTGTCATTATTATTTATATGTACATTTACATTTGGAGGTACTACTGGAGTTATATTAGGTAATGCTGCCATTGATGTAGCATTACATGACACATATTATGTTATTGCTCATTTCCATTTTGTACTATCAATTGGTGCAATTATTGGATTATTTACAACTGTAAGTGCATTTCAAGATAATTTCTTTGGTAAAAACTTACGTGAAAATTCTATTGTAATACTATGGTCAATGTTATTTTTTGTAGGTGTAATATTAACATTTTTACCTATGCATTTTTTAGGATTTAATGTAATGCCTAGACGTATTCCTGATTATCCAGACGCTTTAAATGGATGGAATATGATTTGTTCTATTGGGTCAACAATGACTTTATTTGGTTTACTAATTTTTAAATAATATTACTATTTATTGTTTTTATGAACTTTTACTCTATTAATTTAGTTAAAGCACACTTAATAAATTACCCATGTCCATTGAACATAAACTTTTTATGGAATTACGGATTCCTTTTAGGAATAATATTTTTTATTCAAATTATAACAGGTGTATTTTTAGCAAGTCGATATACACCAGATGTTTCATATGCATATTATAGTATACAACACATTTTAAGAGAATTATGGAGTGGATGGTGTTTTAGATACATGCACGCAACAGGTGCTTCTCTTGTATTTTTATTAACATATCTTCATATTTTAAGAGGATTAAATTACTCATATATGTATTTACCATTATCATGGATATCTGGATTGATTTTATTTATGATATTTATTGTAACTGCTTTCGTTGGTTATGTCTTACCATGGGGTCAAATGAGTTATTGGGGTGCAACTGTAATTACTAACTTGTTATCCTCTATTCCAGTAGCAGTAATTTGGATATGTGGAGGATATACTGTGAGTGATCCTACAATAAAACGATTTTTTGTACTACATTTTATCTTACCATTTATTGGATTATGTATTGTATTTATACATATATTTTTCTTACATTTACATGGTAGCACAAATCCTTTAGGGTATGATACAGCATTAAAAATACCCTTTTATCCAAATCTATTAAGTCTTGATGTTAAAGGATTTAATAATGTTATAATTTTATTTCTAATACAAAGTTTATTTGGAATTATACCTTTATCACATCCTGATAATGCTATCGTAGTAAATACATATGTTACTCCATCTCAAATTGTACCTGAATGGTACTTTCTACCATTTTATGCAATGTTAAAAACTGTTCCAAGTAAACCAGCTGGTTTAGTAATTGTATTATTATCATTACAATTATTATTCTTATTAGCAGAACAAAGAAGTTTAACAACTATAATTCAATTTAAAATGATTTTTGGTGCTAGAGATTATTCTGTTCCTATTATATGGTTTATGTGTGCATTCTATGCTTTATTATGGATTGGATGTCAATTACCACAAGATATATTCATTTTATATGGTCGATTATTTATTGTATTATTTTTCTGTAGTGGTTTATTTGTACTTGTTCATTATAGACGAACACATTATGATTACAGCTCCCAAGCAAACATATAATATTACAAGATTGTGATAAGATGACATTTCTGAGTATTGAGCGGAACAAATCAGACCGTAAGGTTATAATTATGTACTATGATTGGAAAATATAACTATAGTTACCATAGCTGTAGATGGATGCTTCGATATATAGTATATTACAGTATCAATCGGATTTACATGCTCAGCCGCCAAAAACTATAACGATATTATTACCGTACAAGCCGTTAGCAAGACATGATAGGGAGTTGGCAAGTTAAAGAAGTTCTGGTTTATAATAGATACGTTATTAATGTTAGGATGTATGGGATATTTGTAGTACACCTTGATTGGTTTTACTATTTATACTTATCGATAAATGTTCGGTATTGCATGCCTGGTGTTTTTAATATAGACGCTGACTTCCTGGCTAAACTTCCCAATGATATATCTTCCAAATAGATTTCGCAGAAAACCGTCTATATTCATGTTTGATTGACCTTTAACCACTAATTACGAATCTTCCAAGAATATTTTAAGAGTCCAAGGTTCGGTCTATTATTTTCCTGTTCTGTAATTAGATCACATGTTTTATAGTTCATGGAGACATGGCTATAACCACTATTCATAGAGACAACTAATGGAATCTCTCTCGATTTCCAGATGTTGAGTTACTAAGAGGATTCTCTCCACACTTCAATTCGTACTTCCACTACCAGAATATACTCTCCTGTTCTAAAATTCTAGGATTTTTCGCGTTTTTTCAGGAGAAATCCGTATATCGATGTCTTTTAATCAATGCTATTGGATTCAACGTCCAGGACTTCCTGACGCTTAATAACGATTTCTACTTCCAGCAGCCATTTTTGGTTCAGCTACAAGTTCACTGTCAACTACCATGTTACGACTTCGCACCGACTGTTTCTTTTACCTCACGAGTCGATCAGGAAGGTTTCATCCTTAAATCTCGTAACCATGCCAACACATAAGAACTTTTAGGGAAGTTAAGGTGCTCAGGGTCTTACCGTCGGGCCGTATGATTCCACATATTCATGGATAATTCTATTTATTAGGAGTCTCACACTAGCGACAATGGGGAAGTCGTTACACCGTTCATGCAGGACGGAGATTACCCGACAAGGAATTTTGCTACCTTAGGACCGTTTAAAATACAGCCGCCGTTTATCATTGATGCCGGGCAGATGTCAGTAACTTGAAATATTCATCAGAATTATCAGTGACTTGTGTTGTAACCTTACAGACGCTTCCAGTAATTTAACTTCTTATAAATGGAAGCGCCGGTTTCCCGGGTATCCAATCCAGTGCTCCATTCAAGGCATAGAGACTCAGCCTATGTTCAACTTTGTAGAGTTATATTATAATA